CCGTTGGTTCTGGTGTGGATGAAGCGGTAAGGTAGTGGGAAGTAGGGAAGTGAGGGAAATCAATCCCTATTTTTCTTTTATTTTGTTCCTCCTTTCCCGGAAGGTTCAACCAAGGGAGAAAAACGAATCTTAAGGAAAAAAATCATGTTTATAATTTATTACTACTAATAATAATATGATTGTACCAGATATAAATCCAAATAAATAGTAGGATATTCTTCCTCCTTCTCCGTATCTCGATCCTTCTCCACCGAACGAACTCGAAATACCGACGCCATTGACAATTCCATCGATGATCCATTGATCAAAAAAAGAAATTATTTTAGCTAATACTCGTGTACCTTTGATAAACACTATATTGTAATATCCATCTATATAACCTCGGGAATATGACCAATTATATAGAAGACTTGAAAAATGACCTAAAATTCCTTCTAATTGAAGATCAGTTTTTTGTCGTAGGTCTCGCAGAGAAAAAGGAATAGGTCCATACGGAATGAAAGCAATAAATATTCCCAGAGATGCTATACCAACTGAAATAGTTGCATTTGTTAGAAATTCCAATAACCAATTCTCATAATTTATTTTATGGGAAAGACTCAATGATGGATCTAGCCAATGAGATAATGAATCGGGACCCATTTCTTCTTGAGGGAAAGGAACTCCTATAAATCCAACAAACAAAGTAGGTATTGTTAATACAAGTAAAGGAAATAACATTGTATTATCTGATTCTTTAGGATGCGGAGGATATTCCTCTCGAAAAAATTGAGTTGAAACAGAATTCTTTATATTTTCGTCACTAAATTCTTGAATATTTTCTGAAGGTTTAAATGATTCTATCTCATTCTGCGCAAGTGGCAATGCAGAATCCGTTTGTTTTTTACTAGATGTTCCGAATCGTAAATTTCCCCATAGAGAGACATAAGAAGAAATGAAATTTTTGGATGAATTGGCGCGAAAATCTCCTTCGGGAGTAAGAAAATACATACGAAACATATAAGATCCAGTTAATCCTGCTGTGAACCGAGCTATCCATCCAAGAATAGGAAAATATGACCAACTATCAGCAAGAATTTCATCTTTAGACCAGAAACAAGCAAGAGGTGGAATACCACAAAGAGAAAGTGTACCTGAAAGGAAAGTGGTTCCTGTGATTGGCATATATTTTCTCAAACCACCCATAAGAGCTATATTTTGGCTTTTGTCGGGACAATATCCAACAATAGGTTCCATGGAATGAATTACTGATCCAGATCCGGGAGATGATAAAGCCTTAGGATAAGCATGTGTAATAAGATGAAACAAAGCGGCTCGAGAGGAACCTATACCCGGAGCTAGCATCATATAACCCAATTGAGACATAGTAGAATAAGCTAAAACTCTTTTAAGATCTTTTTGAGCAAGAGCTATAGTAGCTCCTAATGAAGCTGTTATTCCACCTACCCAGGAAATTGGACTCATCACGAGAGGTAAAGCTTTGAGAAGCGGAAGCATTCGAGCCACAAGAAAAATTCCTGCAGCTACCATAGTAGCAGCATGAATAGGAGCTGAAATAGGAGTAGGTCCTTCCATTGCATCAGGTAACCATACATGAAGTGGAAATTGTGCAGATTTAGCTACTGGACCCAGAAGGAAAAAAAAAGCACAGGGAGTAGCAAAAAATAAACTAACCTCATGATTAGCAAGCGACTCATTAAATCGTTCAAATAAATCCTCGAATTTGAAACTGCCTATTATCCAATAAAAACCTGAAGTTCCTAATAATAATCCAAAATCTCCTACACGATTAGTTATAAAAGCTTTTTGACAAGCATTAGCTGCACTTGGTCGGGTGAACCAGAAACCTATTAATAAATAGGAGCACATTCCTACTAATTCCCGAAAAATATAAATTTGTATCGGATTGGGGCTGAGAACTAGTCCTGACATAGAAGCATTGGGGAGACTGAGATAGGCAAAAAACCTGACATATCCTTGGTCATGGGACATGTAACTATCACTGTGAATCATAACCATAACTCCTATAGTAGTAACTAATACTAGCATGATAGAAGTGAGTGGATCGATTAGATAACCCACTTCTGAAGTAACATTTTGATTGGGGATCCAGGACCATGAATATCGATAAGTGGAATTACCAGTGATTTGTTGCCGAAAAAAATGAAAGGAAAAAACCATAGCTATGCTTAGCAGTAGGGTACTGATAATGGCATATATGCGACGAAAACTCCTAGTTGCTTTTGGGAAGAACAATAATCCCAATCCTATAATAATAGAAGATAGAAGTGGAAATAAAGGTATCATCCAACCATATTTATATATTGATTCCATATAATTATTATTATTTTTTTTTTCTCAGGAAGTAGAACTTTTTCTTCTCGATCTATGATCTATAATATCGGGAGATGTAGTAGAATGAACAACAATTAAATTTTTTTAAATTTTAATTATATGAATACAAATCAGATTAATAAAAATAATTATCTTTTGTTTCGATAATAAAAAATAAATGAAATTTATTATTGATCAATAGAAATAATAAGAATATTTTAGAACTGAATTATATATTTATATATGGGAGAGTTATTCACGACAAAACTTGACAATAGATGAAACAATTGAAGATACTTGTTTTATTATAGTTATTAACAATTTAAAATTTTAAATTGATAACTTTTCTATTTGTAAAATATATTTTGTAATGGATACATACGCAGTAATTGGAACCGGAGGTGAACAACTCCGAGTAGAGCCAGGAAGATTTTACGATGTTCGTTATTTCGCATCACTGGAACCGGAAAATCTAGGCCCAAATACCAAGATACTAATCCATCGAGTACTAATGATTTGTAATGAATCTACAATAAATATTGGACAGCCTTGGTTAAAAGGTGCAATGATTAAAGGGAGGATTTTACATTCCCGTCTTGACAACAAAATTACCATTTATAGAATGCGTTCTAAAAAGAAAATGCGACGTAAATTGGGGCATCGACGGAATTTAGTCCGATTCGTAGTGGATTCTATTTGTTTCAACGGAAAAGATCTTTATAAATAAAAAGATTAGTTTTTGTATTATGAAATTCAATATTTTATAACCATTAGAAGTATTTCCCGAAAATCATTCATTGAGTTACTTCACCAATGGCTATATAAAAGAACCATAGATATATGTTTTTGCACTAATATATTAGATTTGAGAGGCATCCATCACTATGGCAGTTCCAAAAAAGCGTACTTCTAAATCGAGAAAGAGAAAACGTAAAACTGTATGGGCAGCGAAAGCTCATAAGATTGCAAGAAAAGCTTTTTCCCAAGCTCGATCTGTTTTGACTGGTCGTTCCAATAGTTTCTATTATGCAACAAATGATGATATTTCTAAATGAATTGGATCTGAATCTACCAGTAGATCGAGAAAATCATAGCAGAGATAAGACATTATAGCTGTTGTTGAAATGTTACATTCGGTTCCAGGGGGACGGATACTTCGCAATAAAATCACCAAGCAAAGAAATAAAAGAGTTAGTTTTTGTTTATATTGTAGTATCTATTCATGCTGGATCAGAAAGAAAAAAATCCAACTTATATATATATTTTCCTTCTTATCATTCATGACCTAACTACTAATGGTGCCCATTCACAACTGATAGGATTGGATTATGTAAACAAACCTTGAATGAAAAGGTGATTGGAAATAAATAATAAAAGTGATTTTACGAAGGGATAATTTAATATCAAAATGTCGATTCAGTTCTTTTTGAAATACCTTATTATAATGGTGATAAAAAAACAGTTTAATAAAATTCATAAATTTATGAATTTTATTAAACTGTTTAAAATAAAAATGATTTTTTAACAAGAAGATTAGATACATAAAAAGATTTCCATACTTTTATTTTATTATTATTTTATTATTATTTTTGAATTTGAATAAACTTTTTTTATATCGAATTGAAAAAAAGTTTTGAAATATCTATTTAGTAACAGAATCTGAAAGAATTATTGAATTTTTCATTTCTCTCGGAACAGCGGGATTCGAACCCACGACCTCCATCACCCCAAGATGATACGCTACCCAGCTGCGCTATGCTCCGTTGGAACAAAATGATTTATTACAATCCTTTCCTGATAAATATTAATTGACTTCATGTCGACTTTCAAAATTATCAAAAATTATCAAAAATTTTTTAATTACAATGTAATTTGACATTTCGACATAGATTATGCTATTATTGCTTTTGATGAGCCGCCATGGTGAAATTGGTATACACGCTGCTCTTAGGAAGCAGTGCTAGAGCATCTCGGTTCGAATCCGAGTGGCGGCATTTCCCCACATATGCAAAAAAAATAGAATATGTAAAAAAAAAAAAATGGAATATATTATAAAAAACCTAGAAAATTCCATTTCTTATTTCTTATTTCTTATTTCTTATTTCTTATTTCTTATTTCAAAACTTATTTATTGTATTTATATCCACTTATAATAAATTAACGAAATAGAATTTTATTTTTATTAGTCGTTTTCGTCTCAGAATAATATAAGAGATTCAATTCATTATGATGATACTTAGAACTCTGGAACATGTTTTAAATCATACATCTTTTTTTCTTCTCTTTCTTGTAACTCTTCTCTATTGGGGAAATTTGGTTCTCACGAAGAACGATAAAATGAGTGATTTAGGCCAAAGAAGCATGATAATTGCTTTCATTTGTATTACAGGATTCTTACTAACTCGTTGGCTTTACTCTGGGCATTTACCATTAAGTAATTTATATGAGTCATTCATGTTTTTTCCTTGGAGTTTATGTTTAATTCATACAGTTACAGAAAATAGAAGCAAAAATAATTGGTTGGGTACGATTACTGCACCAAGTACGATGTTAACCCATGGTTTTGCTACTTTAGGTCTTCCCAGAGAGATGCAACAATCCACAGCCTTGGTACCTGCTTTGCAGTCTCATTGGTTAATGATGCATGTAAGTATGATGATGCTCAGTTATGCAACTCTCCTATGCGGATCCCTTTTAGCAATAGCTTCTCCAGTCATTACATCGAAGAAACATATGGATATTCCACTATTTGGTGCTAATACAAACCCATATATTTGGTTCCTTCTTTTCGAAAATAATAATAATAAACGAAAAGAAAGTTTTTTTTTATCAAACACTTCTGTTTCGTTATCTAAAAATTCCGATAAGAACCAATTAACTCAACAATTAGATCATTGGAGTTATCGAATCATCGGTCTAGGTTTTCCTCTTTCAACTATAGGTATCCTTTCTGGAGCAGTTTGGGCTAATGAAGTATGGGGTTCTCATTGGAACTGGGATCCCAAAGAAACTTGGGCTTTGGTTACTTGGCTCGTATCTGCAATTCATCTGCATACTAGAATAACTAAAGGCTGGCAAGGTAAAAAACCAGCAATTGTAGCTTCTTCAGGGTTTTTTATAGTTCGGATCCGTCACTTAGGTGTCAATCTCTCAGGAAAAGGTTTGCACAGTTATGGATGGTTGATCCGGGATATGATTCAGAGTCCACTGGATACTATGTATGACCAAAAAAATCCTGAAAATTCTATGGAAATATTCACAAAATATTTCCATAGAATTTTCAGGATTTGAAAAAAACTTTAGCTACTAATTGATTCTAATAAACGAAGAATAGTAACAATCAAAGTGAAAACTCTGATATGATTATATGGTCAATTTTTCATTATGAATTTAAGAAAAAGTTTATTTAATTCATATCTGTTATTTTCAAGAATTATGAGACAAGATGAATTCTACTTTACTATTGCATAGAGATAGAACCGGGTTGGGATATAAACCTATGCCTATTATGGGTAGTAATAGACAAATCAGGATATAAATTTCTCGTGGTCCGGAATCCACAGCATGAGAAACCGAAACGTCATAAACTTTATTGTAATATCCATAGAACATTTGACGTAACATGGATAACAAGTAAATGGGAGTTAAGATTATTCCAATTGCTTCTATTATAGTTACAATTGTTTTGAAAGTAATGGAATAGTTTTGACTACTAACTATTCCTAGAAAAACCATTGATTCTGCTACAAAACCACTCGTGCCCGGTAATGCAAGAGATGCCATTGAAAAACTACTAAACATGGTAAATGTTTTAGGCATTGAAGTACCTATTCCTCCCACTCGGTCGAGGAAAAGGGTGCGTGTCCTATCGTAACTTGTTCCTGCCGAGAAGAATAATGCAGCACCAATCAATCCGTGAGAAATCATTTGCAAAATAGCTCCATTTAGACCTATATTTGTTGCAGAACCGATTCCGATAAGTACAAAACCCATATGAGATATTGATGAATAAGCAATTCTTCTCTTTAAATTACGTTGACTTAAAGAGATTAAAGCTGCATAAACAATTTGAGAAGCTCCTACAATTACTAACCATGGAGCAAATATAGAATGAGCATGTGGTAGTAATTCTATATTGATCCGAATTAATCCATATCCTCCCATTTTCAGAAGGATTCCAGCCAAGAGCATACATGTACTATAATGTGCTTCTCCATGAGTATCTGGTAACCAAGTGTGTAAAGGAAAGATTGGTAATTTCACAGCATAAGCTACGAGAAAGCTTAGATATAAAACTATTTCTAATGCTATAGGATAGGATCTATTAGCTAAAATTTGAAAATCCAGTGTTGGTTCATTGAATCTGTAAAGACCCATAGTTAAAGCTCCCATTAAGAGAGGAATAGAACCACCAGCAGTGTACAAAATAAATTTTGTAGCTGCGTATAGACGTCTCTTTCCTCCCCACATAGATAGAAGTAAGTAAACGGGGATCAATTCCAATTCCCACATGAGAAAGAAAAGTAAAATATCTTGAGAAGCAAATAATCCTACTTGGCCACTGTACATTGCTAACATCGAGGAATGGAATAATCGTGGACTTCGAGTAACTGGCCAAGCTGCTGAAGTGGCTGAAGTAGTGACGAATCCTGTCAGTAGGATGAGCCCGATGGAGAATCCATCGATTCCTAATCTCCGATGAAAATCAATGAGATTTATCCAGTTATAATCTTCTCTCAATTGAATGAATGAATTGTTAATATCAAAATGGTAACAGAATGTATGGGTTATTAAAAGGAACTCTAACAAACAAATGCCCAACGTATACCATCGAATAATTTTATTTCCCTTATTATAGGAGGGAATTAATGGAATTAATAAACCTGCAGATATAGGCAAAAGAACAATTATTGTTAGCCAGGGATAGTTGCTCATGATAGGGATAAAGAGTACTCTTAATGGAAAAACCCATATTCGAAAATTGAGTATGAGTTTTTCTCAAATGAGTATGAATTTATATTAAATAGGTAAAATTTTTTAGGAGAATCTAATAATTCTTCTATTTCTATTGGTCAATAAGCTAGACCCATACTGCGAGTTGTTTCAGATCCCAGATAGACACGTACACTCAAAAAATCTGTTGGACAAGCGGATTCACACCTTTTACAACCTACACAGTCTTCTGTTCTAGGAGCAGAAGCAATTTGATTAGCCTTACATCCGTCCCAAGGTATCATTTCTAATACATCCGTAGGACAAGCCCTTACGCACTGGGTACAACCAATACATGTATCATAAATTCTTACTGAATGTGCCATTGGATTAATTAACTTCCATTGATTGGATATCATAAGCCTTAGATTCGGTAGGATTCTATAATATATCACCAATGGCAATATTTCATGGATGAAATTCCTTCGGTGAACTTAATATTAGTAGAGAATTAGGAAAGGAAAAAGAACTATTATCTATTTTTTGATGAAATAAAAGAACTTTTAGACTCAAATTCTTATTGGTATGACCAATAGTTCCAATCAATAGCAAAGAATATTAATTAATTTTTTTTATAAAAAGCAAATAATATTAATTAATTTTTTATAAAACAATATTTTTTATTTATTGATCAAAATAAAATGTTAATTTTATATACACATATGAACATTTATGAATAGATAACTGTATAAAAGTATCTGGATTCAAATGACTCTGTTACCATTTCAACAAATCAAATTGATCGATACGAATCGATTTTCTATTACGATAGATGGCCGAAACAATGGCTAATCCAATTGCTGCTTCAGCAGCTGCAATAGCAATAACAAAAACGGAAAAAATTTCTCCCTTTATTTGTTGAATGTCCAAATAATTGGAAGATGCTACAAAATTAACATTAACTGCATTGAAAATTAACTCAAGACACATAAGTGCTCTGACCATGTTTCGACTTGTAATCAATCCGTAGATACCGATGCAGAACAAAAAGGCACCTATAAAAAGTGCATGTCCGAGCATAATGAATTAACTCCTTATATAACTCAAGTTATATCTTAAGTATAAATAAGAGTTATACAAAGTTTTTTCTAGTATTCAGAAAATGGGAAAATCATCTTTGGTCTTTAACGCTTCACTTTTTTCAACTCCAACTGTTTCTTCTCGACGAGCTATAGTAATAGCTCCTACTAGAGCAACTAAGAGAATTATAGAGAGTAGTTCAAATGGAAGCGAGAAATCAGTTAATGAATGAAATCCAATACGTTGAACGTTATTCGTTAAAGATTCCTCTATGATTTTATTTGACGATACGATTAGGGATATTTCGGACCATGATGTATTCAGAATCACAGCAATTAGTGAAAGAAAAAGACTTGTGCAAGGTGCTGAAGCAATACCATCTCCTATAGTCCAATATGTAGAAGAAGAACGAAAAGATTGTGGCTTATTTATCAACATAACAGCGAATACAATTAAAACATTTATGGTTCCTACATAAATTAGAATTTGTACAGCAGCTACAGAATCTGCATTCAATAAGAGATATGGAAGGGATATACAGACGAGAACCAACCCTAACGAAAAAGCAGAATAAACTATATTTGTGAATAAAACTACTCCTGAACTTCCTGGAATGACACCTGACTCTAGAAGGACCAAAATAGCCTTATAAAATGGTTCGGGTAAATCAGTTATGTTCACAATGAATTAGAATCCTCTTTATCACAGATTTATTAGTTAACTCGAACAAGGAATTACCTCATTTTCGTATACTTTTTTCCTACATATCAAAGATACGAAATGAGAGTTGTATACGTTATTATATTAGAAGTTGATTAAAAAATAAATTCTATTTTTACTTTTAATTATGAACCTAGTGCAAGAAATTGGTGACGTTTTTCGAATCGGAATGTCCCTCCAAAATTCCTTTAGGTAATTGAGTTAATCCCGAAATAGCTCTAATTGTAGAATCTTCAATCACTGATATGGGCAAACGTCCCAGAGCAATCTGGTCATGATTCAATTCATGACGATCATAAGTTGAAAGTTCATATTCCTCGGTCATTGACAAACAATTGGTAGGGCAGTACTCGACGCAGTTTCCACAGAATATGCAAACTCCAAAATCAATACTGTAACTTTTTAATTGCTTCTTTCTTATGTTTCTCTCGAATTCCCAATCAACAACAGGTAAATTAATTGGACATACACGAACGCATACTTCACAAGCAATACATTTGTCGAATTCGAAGTGAATACGTCCGCGAAATCGCTCTGATGGAACTGATTTTTCGTAAGGATATTGAATGGTAATGGGTAAACGATTCATGTGATCCAGGGTCACCATGAAACCCTGACCAATGTATTTTGCGGCTTGTATTGCTTGTTGACCATAGATTTGGAGTCCCCTGACCATAGAAAACATATTAAATATCCTCGAATGAATTATTTGGTTTGTGTCCTTCAACTTACAAATTGAATCAATTTGTACATTTATAAGAGTTTATTTTAATGAATATTTCATAGTAGAAAAAGTTGAAAAGAAGCTGTTAGTAATAGATTACCCAAAGCAACGGGCAAGAGAAATTTCCAACCAAGATCTAGTAGTTGATCCATTCTTACTCTGGGTAGAGTCCATCTCGTTGCGATAGAAATAAACAAAAATAAATAAGCTTTTGCTAATGTAATTATGATTCCTATTGTGATACTAAAAACCTCACTAGTTTCATTAGTTAAATTCCATCCCAATTGGTCAAAATTTGGTAGGAATGGGAGGGAAAGGTTCCATCCGCCCGAATAAAGAACCGTTACAGATAATGAAGAAGTTAGTAAGTTTGGATAAGAAGCAACATAGAATGAGCCAAATTTAATACCTGAATACTCGGTCTGATAACCCGCAACCGATTCCTCTTCTGCTTCTGGTAAGTCGAAAGGCAATCTTTCACATTCTGCTAGGGAGGAAATGAAGAAAGCTACGAAACCTATGGGTTGACGCCATAAATTCCATCCCAAAAAACCATATTTAGATTGTGCTTCAACTATATCAACTGTACTCAAGCTGTTAGATAATTATAGTCGATGCTGACATTACTGTTAACATCTCTATTCCAAAACCGTACATGAGACTTTAGCGTCATACGGCTCCTCAATGGCTTTTGGGAGAGAAACTTCGGTGATTCCTCTCCTACGATGAATTGAACCAATGAGATCCCGTCTGCTCTAGCAACAAGAGCTTCTGAATCTATCTCAACCTTTACAGTTCCTTGTTGGCACTGGCTCAGATCCCTTAATGAAAGACTATACGTTTTTCTCATACAAATTCAATTTCGTTAACTTTATATCCATTTAGGATTCCATTTCTAAAATTGATTCTGAATTGAAAATTTAAATTATTATTATTCATTAGAGATTGCAACTGTAAAAAGGATTACTTCGTTCCCGATAGTCATTTTTTTCCAGTAGATAGGGATATACTTCAGATCGGGGCTATAAGGAAGTACTACTTGGTCATCTCTACTAGTGCCGAGTCCTTATCCTATTATTTGAAATATTCAGAAAAAAAAAAAATAGTTTTTTTTCCTTTTTTTTCTACTAATCTTTTGTGTATTTTAGTGTTCCTAACCATCTACCTCTGCTTGATTTGAAGTATGATAATAAGAATTCCATACATCTTATCCTTTGCCCCCGCTGCCAGGCTCTGGTAACTGATTCTTCTTAACTCTCAACCTGGGGTACACAGTTCTCACTGTATTTTGCATGCTTTCACTCCTGTACATAGAGGATGGGACTTGATCTTATTACTGCGGTTTAATAAGCTGTTTGATCTCACCCATATGACTATCTAGTTCTTAGGGATAGTGAAAAGGACTATCCATTTAATTGACCTTGTCTTTCATTGAAAAGAGTCAATATTTCAACGAATCGCACGTAGAGATATTGATAACACACATAAAGCTAAAGGAATTTCATAACTAATGGATTGAGCTGCGGCTCGAAGACCACCTAAAAAGGAATATTTGTTATTTGATCCATACCCTGCCATAAGAAGTCCGAGAGGAGCAATACTTGAAACGGCGATCCAATAGAAAACACCTATGTCAAGATCAGCTAAAATAATCCCATGTCCGAGAGGGATCACTAAATAACTCAGAAATACTGGTACGACCACCACAGCCGGTCCAATATTGAATAGAAAAGAATCCCCCCTAGATGGAATAATATCTTCTTTTAACAGTAGCTTTATTCCGTCTGCTAATGCTTGGGTAATTCCCAAAGGACCAGCGTGTTCAGGTCCAATACGTTGTTGTATCCCCGCAGATATTTTTCTTTCGAGCCATACAATAACTAAAATTCCTGTAGTAACTCCTAAAACAGAGATGAGGATAGAAGTAATAATCCATGTAAAACCGAATGATTCTTTGGAAAATCCTGACCCATAAAATAGATCGATAACTTGTTCCTCAAGATTTTTATTAATCACCATTTCAACGATCAACCTCTCCCATAGTAATATCTATACTACCTAGAATTGTCATAATATCTGCTAATTTCATTCCTTTTACTAATTGAGGAAGAATTTGCAAATTTATAAAACCGGGTGGGCGAATTTTCCATCTCCAGGGAAAAGCACTGTCATCTCCCATTAGAAAAATTCCTAATTCTCCTTTAGTAGCTTCTACTCTTACATAATGCTCTTGTTTGGGTAACTTAAAGGTAGGAGAAGGTTTCTTACCAATAAACTGATATTCAAAATCATTCCATTCTGAGTTTTTTCCTTGATTCAGTCGTCGAGCCTCTGAATTTTCATAAGGTCCCCCTGGAATAACTTTCAAAGCTTGTTGAACAATTCTTACAGACTCTTTCGTTTCTCCAATTCGTACCAAATAACGAGCTAATGAATCTCCGTCTCTTTGCCATTGAATTTGCCAATCCAATTCGTCATAACATTCATAATGATCAACTTTACGGAGATCCCATTGAACTCCCGAAGCTCGTAGCATGGGCCCGGATAAACCCCAATTTATTGCTTCCTCTCTACCAATAGTACCTACTCCCTCGACTCGTTCCAAAAAAATTGGATTGCACGTGATAAGTCTTTCATATTCATCCACTTTTGGTGAGAAGTAATTGCAAAAATCTGAGCATTTGTCTACCCAACCGTAAGGCGAATCTACAGCTACTCCTCCAATACGAAAATAATTATGCATCATTCGCATACCGGTGGCAGCTTCGAATAGATCATATATCGTTTCTCTCTCTCTAAAAATGTAGAAAAAAGGAGTTTGCGCACCAATATCAGCCATGAAAGGTCCAAGCCATAACGAGTGAGAAGCTATGCGACTTGACTCTAGCATAATAACTCTTATATAACTAGCTCTTTTAGGTACTTGAATATTAGCCAATTTCTCTGGCGCATTTACAGTTATTGCTTCTGCAAACATAGTGGCTAAATAATCCCATCGTGTCACATAGGGAAGATATTGGATAATTGTCCTATTCTCTGCAATTTTTTCCATTCCTCTGTGCAAATAACCAAGTACGGGTTCGCAATTAATAACATTTTCACCATCTAAAGTAACAATGAGTCGAAGAACACCATGCATCGATGGATGATGAGGACCCATACTTACTATCATGGGATTTTTCTCTGTAGCAAGCACGGTCATATGCCATTCCCCCTCAAATAAAATTAGAAATAAATAGTAATAGAAAAAAATTCCATTCATTTCTATTAGTATATAATTACAATAGACGTTTAGCTAAAGACTATGAAAATTCTAACGTTTTTTTAGTCCACGAATACCTAATTGATTAATCAAATCTTCGTAACGAGGTAGATTTTCTCGATATAGATAAACTAAGAGACGTTTACGTTTCCCCAGAATTCTCCACAAACCTCTCTGGGATGAATAGTCCTTGCTACGCAATTTCAAATGATACGTAAGTCTTGAAATTCGATTAGTTAGATTATATATCTGAGATTCAACAGATCCTGTTTGTTTTTCGGAAATCGGGGATAAACGAATAAATGGATCTTTCTTTTTAGTCATAGAAACAAATGCTCCTGGATTATATTACAAAGAAGAATGAGTTTAAATCATAGCAATTTAGTAGTTTTCCGAAAGATAATTAAAATAACGAAATTTAATATTTTAGATCTCTTATAAAATAGAGCAACATTTTTTATTCAAATATTATTAGCAAAGAACTTAATAATTTTTTTATCTTCAGGTAGAGAAAATGAACAAAATTTTACTTTTCATTCTGTGGAGAATTTGACTCAAATAATTACAAGTAAATAGTAGTGGTTTATTTTTTTTTTTTTTGTTTTATTCCAGTATTTACAACGTAATTTCGATATTTGTAGATATTTATCTCGATAAAATCATGGTTACAAATAAATATTTTTATTTATAACCAATAAGAAATAGAAAAAAGAAATATATCAAATTTTTTAATAATGAATGGAGGGATATATACATATTCCTAACATAGCAAATCGACTTCCATTGTTTGTATTGAACCAAAACCTATTCATACAAGCCAGATCTTCTAATCGATAACTAGGCCAAAGAAAACGTTTAATTATTTGATTCTTATTTGCAAAATTCTTATCCTTCCCTATTAACTGTTCGTAGCTCTGTCCATTTCTACCGAAAGTCCTTCTATCCAATTCTGCATTTCGGTTCTTATTTTTCTCCGAATCCGGAGAATTTAATATTCTTAATTCTATACGACGTCTCGGGAGTAAAATATCTTCAAGATTAGAATAACTTGAAATAGTTTTTCCCTTATTTTCAATGATTCTTATGCGCGGTATGGATTCATCAAAAATATTCAAATCTAATTTTCTTTTGAATCGATTCTTAAACTTTAGTAGGGTACTTATCGTCTTATACATCAAAATTTGGTCATCTAATACTCGTGGTAAACGAAATTCTAAATTTTTAAATGTTTCCTTTATGCTGTCTCTGCGAATAGAGGAAACAAGTGCTTCTAGATTTTCGACTATATCAGCAGGAAGTGAAACGAATTCGTCTTTATTTTCAATTAGAATCGTCAGAAACGTTACATCTCTTAGTTTTTTCACAATTTTTTCCAATTCTTTAGATGTTCGCTTCCATTGATAAATAGATTCATGACATTCTCTATCTTCAAGTAATTGTCTATCTTTCAAACTTCTATTATGTTTTTCTATTAAAACAGAAAAATTCGGTACGAGTATTACTTCACCCCCAAAAACGTTTTTTGTTTTCAGAAGTTCAGGAAATAACCACAACTTCATCTTGAATTCAAAATAAAGATTCTTTTTCTTATCAATTTTTTGAAAATCAACCAGAATAAGATTTTTACTATTTTTTTCATCATTGACTAATTGGGATTTACGTATCTCTCGAATACGATTATTAAATATGATTTGTTTTTCTTTACTTTGCCACATCGGAAATTTGTTAATTCCCAAATTTTTAGTAAAATCAAGATAACTATAGGATAAAAGGTTATATTTATGTCGTCTGCTAAGTTTTTTGGTTCGTTCCCATGAAGGATCTGTAGTAAATGCGTAAGAAATCTCTTCATCAAAATGATTAGGAAAATTTTTTTCCATTTCCCAGTGTTTGGTAACCTCGTTTCTCCATGCTCGTGGTGCAATCTTACACCAAATATGTGAAGGTAAGTTACATCCATGGAGACATCGTAACCAATCCCTCCGGTCCTCTTCGCTCAAAATTTGTGGTTCCTTAGAACTTGATAATACTCCTTTTTCATCCGAAAGAACTTTGAAATCTTCTTTAATAAAAAAATCTAATTTCCAGTATTCTAATAAATTTCTCAAATAAGACTTATTTATTGTTCTTATTTGCCGTATCTCGTGAAATACATCTGCTTGAGATACCAAATTTGTATCCTGATTAGGATTAACTCCTGGATTTTGCGCTCCCTCACTAGGAACAAATAAATCTTGATTAACAGATTTATTATTCTTTGTCTGTGAATGGAAAGTATCATTATCAAGATAAATTACTTCATTACAAATCGTTAAAATATTTTTTGCCAAATTAATCATTAATCGTATGTTGAATCGAATCAAATAAAAAATATTTTGAGAAACATTTCTATTTATTTTTTTGGAAAAAATACTTATTGGATGAATATGTTCCTGAATCAATTGTGTACTATTTCTACGTAATCTAACAATTTTTCGATAAAATTGAATCAATATTTTTCTCAATTTTAGTTTTTTCCCATCATTGGGATACTTCTTACTTATCCCTTTCAAATCGGTATTAGTTTCTATTCCATCAGAAAAGGTTTGTTCAGTGATTCGTCCAATTTCATTACTTTCTAGGGTTATAAAATCTCCCAATTCATCAGTGATTATTCCAGTCCCATATCCAAATTGATTTGAACTTTGTGAAGAAACATTGTCACCACTTTCGGGTGTAATTTCAATCGGTGATTCATAAAGAGTTTCGTTATTTATTTCTAAATCTCTTTCGTTTTTGTATTCATTACTCAGTTCAGATTCAAAAATATCGTTGTTTGTAGGTTCATCAACCCGAGTTTCTGATACTGTAGGAATATCAGATTCGTTATAAATATCATATTTTTTTCCTAATGGAAGAAACTTGTAATAAAGTTGAAGATTTTGTGCAATTTCCGAGAAAAAAATTTTTCGTTTCTTCTTTACTTCTTTAATAACAGGTTTCCAAAAAGAAGGCTGTTTCTTTGTATTACCAAAAGGTGAATCGGTTTGAGATCCCCAGACTGTTAAATAACCATAATCAATTTTTTTCTTCTTTGATAAAATATATGAATCTTTTGTTTTGTCATCTAAAAGAGTCTTTTCGATTTCATTTCTATCATCATAAATTTTAGTATCTAGATCATTATCTATTATTTTCAATTGTTTGAATCTAGAATTATGCCAAGGTTTTAGATAAAAGGGATACAGAATTTTTATTTGAAGACCTTCTCTATGCCATAGGTTCGGTAATTGGTATACCGAAACTTCAGTACCGTCATAATTACATTTTATATAAATTTCATTACTCCATTGATTCCAATCCTCTTTCCATTCAGGAACTTGAAATAATAATATACGAATAATATTTTTGGATATTATTAATAAAGGTATTACTATATATTTTCTTAAATATGATTGTATGATTAGTAAGCAACCCCTCCCCCAATGAGCTGATGAAAAATCCCATCTGTTTGCTATTGCGAGACGATCTGCTTCTGTTCCTTTCTCAGCAAAAGCTTTTTTATCCGAATCTGAAAAAAAAGGTATTAATCTCTGCTCCGTTTTTGTAGAAGGTGCAAAAGTCGATTCTACATCTATTTCATCTGATATTTCTAAAGAAGATTGAAGTGGAGTGGGTTTATCCATTATTCTTAAAAAAAATGGAGAATGTATTTTAAGTTGTAGGTAATTCCATATCAAGGTTTTACGTCTCCGAGCACGCATAGATCCTATTACGAGGTTTCGACGAAAATCTGATTGTTGTGAAAAACGTTTTACTATTCTAACTTTTTGAAGTCTTTCGAGTCCAATTTCCTGACTCATTGTCCTGAAGACATAATCGAAATTTTTCAATTTTCTGTAACGAACATCGCTAAATGTAATACCTATAACATCAAACTTATAGTTTGCTAGTTTCGAAGTCCATCGAGGCATTTCTTTTCCAATTTCCTGAACTTGAGATTCCTTCCGGATCCGTAATATTTGTTTCATCAAAAACATAATATCCTTTACTTTTATAGAGTTACTTGAAAATAAATCTTTCCAAGAATTCAGAAGTTTCTGCCATTTGATGTTTCCTAAATACCTAAAATAAGAATCTCTTTGTTCGGAAGAAAGATTTAAAACATCTTCCCAGTTAATACTCGAATTTTCAGTTGTCTGTTCATGCAAATAGTGTGTATGTTCGGTTACTGTTGCAAATAATTCGGAAGAAATATTTGGCTCATTTGAAGTTACTAATGTTCGTTTGTCAAAAAAACCAACTTGTTGTAAATTTGTTCCAGGTTTTGCATCGTTTAATGCTTCTTCAGTAAGCGAATTGAATAAATTACAAGCATCTGGGGTTAATGGTTCCCAAGGTAGTGGTAAATTTTGACGTTCCAATCCTTGCCAGCGAATAGAAATCCAATCTTTGAGTTTATTATTCCTTTTGGATAGATCCAGAACTATTTGTCTCTCCGTCGATTCGAGAGACTTTTCATTCAAAATCCAGGGTGACTTTGATATTGCGATTCTTCCACGGAATCTTTTATTTAGAAAAGGATCATACGTCTCAATGGATACATTTCCTTTATGATCAGATAATTCATTTCTGTTTTCGGTGACATTTATAATTAAGAATCTCTTGTCCAGAGCTCGAATTCTATTTGTCAATTCATTATCTAAATTATCTTTTCTTTGTTTCTTGGTATTAATCCATTCCCTATAAATATCTTCAGATGACGAAGAAATATCTGAAATATTTAAATATTCTTTTAGATCTTTTTTGAAGATTGAGTAACTAGGTAAAGATGTAAAAGATATTCTTTGTCTTCCATCACTTGAACATGTGTCAAAAAAATATTGAGATACTTGTTTTTTCACGGTACTATTACCATTGGGACCATTTTCGATGTATCGAAACGGTCGGTTCCATTTACGATAATCGAACAAAACAGTAGGCCATGGTTTAGTTACCCATAATGATTTTACAATTCTATTTCTGCCCGTTTTGAATCTATCACGTATCTTTTTAGTAAAAAGGGGTACTGGGGCTCTGCCCAAATATAATAAACAAAGAGCTAAAATAATAATACTCAATATTTGATTAATTATACTTTTTATTGAGAGATAGTTTAGAGATGAATCACGTTCCATACGAACCATAAGCAATTTAGCCAGATTTATGAATGAGATATAACCACCTAACCAACCACAGAGACTACTTATTACGAATGAAAAATCATTGCTATAACGAAAAAGAAAAAGATTCAGTGATCTTGTGAATACGGGACTTGGTAAAATAACGGGATTGAGTAATGAAAAAAGAAAACTATCCAAAAATATTTGACGAACTCGAACATCATTAAGTGATTTTATGGGGTGTAAGGGTTGATGATCCGAAAGATCCTTGGTTCGATACCAATAGAATAACATGTATGGTAAAGCTAGCAAAGTTATTGTATGAGGTTTCACCAACATAACATAGAGAGGCCAATAGTATACTGACAAATTTGTTATTAGTTGTCCTATAATCGAACCAGTTACAGCTAGTGTACCAGCAAGATTTCCTACCAAGAGAAAGGCTCTTATCGATAGGATCTGGGAAAGACCAATAGGTAATGCCGCGAGGAATCCATAATAGAGTCCGAATAATATAAGCGGACCTGAAATATTTAGAAGCGGACTTGGAATATTTATCCATGATATCAGAACCCATAATACAGAAAGCAGTAAGGGAGTGCTTGTTATCGTAGTAAAATACCTTTCTCAAGAGCATAAAAAGGGAATGGAATAAATTCCATAATCTTTTTTGATTTATAAACATAAAAAAAAAGGTCCATTAACGTTCATTCTGTGATGAAGTATTATCCTTTACAAGAGCATGGAAGGGAATTGAAATAAATTCCGTAATACTTTTCATTCATGAACAGTAAATAGGGTCAAGTAACGTTCATTTCTCCCGATAAAATATTATACTATTTTTATCATTAATAACCTATTATTATTAATAACCACTGAATACCTTTTTTATATTACAAAATCTTATTACTTATTAATAAGTTTCTTTTTGAAATTGATGATTAAATTAATGAATTGTTGTCTCTTCTTACGAAACTGGTCCAATCAAAGTTTTCTGAACCATCATAATTATTATGTCCTAAGGGACGGATAATAAATCCAGGAATATCTTTTACATTAGTAAATCCATGAATTTGGACGAAGGTGAATTCAATCGACCAACTCGTATTAATTCCTCTTGCCTGTAATGGGTTAGCATGAGCCATTCCAGTGATGACTAAGTCGGGTCGTAATTCACGTATACGTTGTATCTGATTATAATTGTCCGGTTTTTCTATGATTCGTGGCATGGGTATACACATATCCCTACATGTGTTTTGTAAAAAATCCAATTCGTTGGCTTGATATCTTTTATCCATATATGGAATACCAATTTCATAAACAGTCATTCCGCATCTAATTAAAAATCGTGCTAAAGAGATTTCTAAAAGGTTATCTCCCATGAAAAATACGGATTTTCCACGTACTAGATCGAGATAATCCTTCAAACTATCCCATACCCTTTTTTCCCTTTCCTTCAAACCTTGAGCTTTAATGCCAAATACGGAACAAATCTGTTCGATCCAAGCACGTGTCCCATCGGGACCAATAGGAAAAGGTGCCCCGATTAATTTACACTTCCGACGTCGCACCAAACTCGTAGCTGTACGACTTAGGAATGGATTAACACCACAAACATAAACTTCATCCCCTAATGATGGAAGATCAGTATATATCTCGGTGGGTATCCAACCCGATACTTGAATGGATTGGCGTTTCAATTCCAAACCGAGTTGAGAAGCAACGGCTGAAGGTAGGGATCCAAAAAGAACTAAAGGAGGATTTTCATGTGGATTCATAATTGGTTCCTTTATTTCTCCATCATCAGGAGGAGGAAATAAAGGAAAGAAATCTTTATCCTGTATCGATTGATTCTTTATTCCAACGAATGAATTTCGTTCCGGACAACGAAGTGCCATAGCAGCTAGTACTGTATCTTCTCCCTGAGTAAAAGCATAGTCAAGTCCATTTGCTCTTGCTACTACAATTGGTATTTTCAATTCACTTTCTAGTTCTGGTGCTATACCCTCCAAATCCATTTTTATTATTTCTGTGGTACAGGTACCGATCCAAATAATAATACTAGGATTTCTATTCTCAATTATTCGAATACACAATCTTTTCAATTCTTCATAATCATTCGATTTAGCTGAGATATCTCCTTCTTCTGATTCCGCCATAGCATAACGCGGTTCCGCAAAAATCATAACTCCAAGAGCATTTTGTAAGAAATAACCACATGTCTTTGTACCTACTACTAGAAAAAAACTATCTTCGATTTTTTGATATAACCAAGCTACGCAGCTAATAGGACAAAAAGTGTGATAATTACCTGTTTCGCATTCAAAAGTGAGAGTCTCAGATGTTTCCACTGACATAGATATATCTCCTAGATTGATAAACAAAATGATTTGGGTCTTAAATTAGTACCATAGAATCAAGCAAATTTTCTTTAATTTTCTGTTCTTCATTTCCAATAGGATTCAAGTAGGAATCAGAAAGTAAACTGAATATTTCTCGATCGGAAACTTCTTTTGGTACAATCCCTTCCGGTTGGGACAATACTTGATCCGCTGTATTTGAATAGAAATCACAAACATGGTTAAGATAAGGTTGAGATTCAACCATTTCAAATAAAGTTTTACCTTTTATTCTAGATACTCGAATGTTTTCAATCAAAGGTAATATTTCCAATACGGGCATTGGACAAACTTCTACATATTTATCAATAGGATCTCTTTTCGATGTGCGATTCCCAACTAAGCCTGCTAATCGAAGTGGGTGCGTATGGGCTTTCTCCCTAGCAGAAGCAGCAATACGATTAGTTGCAAATAAAGCATCAAATCCATTGTCTGTAATGATAAGACAATAATCCGCATAATTTGATGGAGAAGCGAAACCTCCACAGACTACATCACCCAATACATCAAATGAAATAATATCATATTCATGAAAAGCATTTAATTCTTTTGACGATTTCACTGTCTCTCCCACTACATATCCTCCACATCCAGCTCCTGCAGGTGGTCCTCCCGCTTCTACACAATCAACTCCTCCATAACCTTTATGAATAACATCTTCAGGCCAAACATTTTCGTAATGATAATCCTTGATTTGTAAAGTATCTATAATGGTAGGTATGAGAAATCCTGTAAGGGTAAAAGTACTATCATGTTTGGGATCGCATCCAATTTGTAAAACTCGTTTACCTCGTCTTGCCAAAGCGATTGAGATATTACAACTCGTTGTTGATTTACCAATTCCACCTTTTCCATAAATTGCTAATTTCATTTTTCAAAACCTATTTTAAAATTACTATTTGAAATTAAAAAATTAACTGAATTGGTCATACTTTTCTAATCAGGTCCCACTACGATTGGGTCCCAATCAATAAATATTATTTTCTCTACCATTATGAATGAATTAGCTCACATACGATATGATAACATACCATAATTGGTTCATATTAAATAGGATTCCAGTTGAATAAGAGAGAGTTATGGGGAAAACAAAAAGGTCAGTTTACACATCATATTACACGTCATAGGATTGGGATTATTGCTCTTCCCAAAAGCAACTAGGAGTTTTCGTCGCATATATGCCATTATCAGTACCCTACTGCTAAGCATAGCTATGGTTTTTTCCTTTCATTTTTTTCGGCAACAAATCACTGGTAATTCCACTTATCGATATTCATGGTCCTGGATCCCCAATCAAAATGTTACTTCAGAAGTGGGTTATCTAATCGATCCACTCACTTCTATCATGCTAGTATTAGTTACTACTATAGGAGTTATGGTTATGATTCACAGTGATAGTTACATGTCCCATGACCAAGGATATGTCAGGTTTTTTGCCTATCTCAGTCTCCCCAATGCTTCTATGTCAGGACTAGTTCTCAGCCCCAATCCGATACAAATTTATATTTTTCGGGAATTAGTAGGAATGTGCTCCTATTTATTAATAGGTTTCTGGTTCACCCGACCAAGTGCAGCTAATGCTTGTCAAAAAGCTTTTATAACTAATCGTGTAGGAGATTTTGGATTATTATTAGGAACTTCAGGTTTTTATTGGATAATAGGCAGTTTCAAATTCGAGGATTTATTTGAACGATTTAATGAGTCGCTTGCTAATCATGAGGTTAGTTTATTTTTTGCTACTCCCTGTGCTTTTTTTTTCCTTCTGGGTCCAGTAGCTAAATCTGCACAATTTCCACTTCATGTATGGTTACCTGATGCAATGGAAGGACCTACTCCTATTTCAGCTCCTATTCATGCTGCTACTATGGTAGCTGCAGGAATTTTTCTTGTGGCTCGAATGCTTCCGCTTCTCAAAGCTTTACCTCTCGTGATGAGTCCAATTTCCTGGGTAGGTGGAATAACAGCTTCATTAGGAGCTACTATAGCTCTTGCTCAAAAAGATCTTAAAAGAGTTTTAGCTTATTCTACTATGTCTCAATTGGGTTATATGATGCTAGCTCCGGGTATAGGTTCCTCTCGAGCCGCTTTGTTTCATCTTATTACACATGCTTATCCTAAGGCTTTATCATCTCCCGGATCTGGATCAGTAATTCATTCCATGGAACCTATTGTTGGATATTGTCCCGACAAAAGCCAAAATATAGCTCTTATGGGTGGTTTGAGAAAATATATGCCAATCACAGGAACCACTTTCCTTTCAGGTACACTTTCTCTTTGTGGTATTCCACCTCTTGCTTGTTTCTGGTCTAAAGATGAAATTCTTGCTGATAGTTGGTCATATTTTCCTATTCTTGGATGGATAGCTCGGTTCACAGCAGGATTAACTGGATCTTATATGTTTCGTATGTATTTTCTTACTCCCGAAGGAGATTTTCGCGCCAATTCATCCAAAAATTTCATTTCTTCTTATGTCTCTCTATGGGGAAATTTACGATTCGGAACATCTAGTAAAAAACAAACGGATTCTGCATTGCCACTTGCGCAGAATGAGATAGAATCATTTAAACCTTCAGAAAATATTCAAGAATTTAGTGACGAAAATATAAAGAATTCTGTTTCAACTCAATTTTTTCGAGAGGAATATCCTCCGCATCCTAAAGAATCAGATAATACAATGTTATTTCCTTTACTTGTATTAACAATACCTACTTTGTTTGTTGGATTTATAGGAGTTCCTTTCCCTCAAGAAGAAATGGGTCCCGATTCATTATCTCATTGGCTAGATCCATCATTGAGTCTTTCCCATAAAATAAATTATGAGAATTGGTTATTGGAATTTCTAACAAATGCAACTATTTCAGTTGGTATAGCATCTCTGGGAATATTTATTGCTTTCATTCCGTATGGACCTATTCCTTTTTCTCTGCGAGACCTACGACAAAAAACTGATCTTCAATTAGAAGGAATTTTAGGTCATTTTTCAAGTCTTCTATATAATTGGTCATATTCCCGAGGTTATATAGATGGATATTACAATATAGTGTTTATCAAAGGTACACGAGTATTAGCTAAAATAATTTCTTTTTTTGATCAATGGATCATCGATGGAATTGTCAATGGCGTCGGTATTTCGAGTTCGTTCGGTGGAGAAGGATCGAGATACGGAGAAGGAGGAAGAATATCCTACTATTTATTTGGATTTATATCTGGTACAATCATATTATTATTAGTAGTAATAAATTATAAACATGATTTTTTTCCTTAAGATTCGTTTTTCTCCCTTGGTTGAACCTTCCGGGAAAGGAGGAACAAAATAAAAGAAAAATAGGGATTGATTTCCCTCACTTCCCTACTTCCCACTACCTTACCGCTTCATCCACACCAGAACCAACGGGCAGATCGGATAGAATCTTAGTGTTCTTCTAGCATTCGACCAGCCTATGATCCGAAGGCTATACAGCATAGAGTAAGGAGGAAGGTGAAGGGACCGACAGGGAACCTTCTCCTGCTTGATTGAAAAGAAAAAATGATGTGACTTAATAGCAGTTCCAAGTGCTATAGTCTGCTTGGAGAGATAATAGGTAAAGGATGTTGGGACGACCATCCTACCATTACCTGCTAGCTTTTGTAATAGAAACAGGCCCTTTTTCTTTTGCCTCTGTCTCTTGCAGGTATGGGATAGAGAGGTCTTTGTTGCCCCTCGGTGGAGTGAGTATACCTAGCGAACCAGCAGGATTGCAGCACCGTGGAAATCGATCGATATGCATCTCGGGGGGGGACAGTGGAGAAGATCATGGTGATGGTTGACCGCCTCCCCTTGTCTCAGCAGGGGCTCTTCCCGGGGAGGCAAAGGGATTGCTGCTATCGTTACCTTTTCTCCGCTCTCCCGGGGGAGGCGAAGGGATTGCTATCGTTACCTCTTTCCCGTATAATAGAAGGTAAGGTGCACGCAAAGTTCCCAAAGTTCTGAAGAAAGAAAGCTTTGAGTTTTTCAACGGTTCATGCATGCACTGGTCATAGGTCGGTTCGAAAAACAAGAGTCTTTGAATGTATATAGAATCGAACCTTCCGCATTGTTCCTCAGTAGCTCAGTGGTAGAGCGGTCGGCTGTTAACCGATTGGTCGTAGGTTCAAATCCTACCTGAGGAGATCTCTCTTTTTCCTTCTAAGGACTTGCTTTGACTGTTAAGAGTAGGTAAAACGTTGCCTGTCATTGTTTGTATTAATGCAAAATAGCTAAAAACAAAAAGAAGGATGTACTTTACTTACTCCCGGTAGTCTCAATAAGAACAAATGGAAACAACGGTCTCTTTGGAGTACCGAAAAGCTAGGATAAGCAAATCCATCATTCTTTGTTCTGATGGCATTGCCAGAGTCCAATCGGGGGGGTAAAGACTTCTATTTGCTC